AAGATCCATCCAATTTGGTTATATCATGGACTCGAAAAACGGATCGGAATGTGAATGAAATGCACGATCTTCACAGGTATCACTCCTAAACCTAAAAGGTGGAATAGCGATTTTCGAACCATTTCCTATAAGAGAATAGAATGGTTTCCATTACTTTGAGAAATGGATTCTATATCAAACTATAGCTATTGCATTAAAAAAGAAAAGAAACTAATAGAAGTCGAAGACGCGGAATGGTAGTGAATAGAGAAAAAGATTCTTCTGATTTTCTTGTTCCAGAAAATATTCTGTCTATCTCCTAGACGCCGTAGAGAATTGACAATTTTCATGTCTTTCAATTCTCGTACTCGTAATTGGAAAGTTACGGAAGGAGATCCATCATTTTGCAATGAAAACAACATAAAAAACTCTGGACAATTTCGAAATCAGACCAAGCGTCTTAATACATATGCCAAAAAATTCATTATTGGCCCACACAAGATTTAGCTTTTATGAATCGCTATTGGTTTGATACGAATAATGGCAGTCGTTTCAGTATGTTAAGGATACAGATGTATCCACAATTCATTTAGAGTTACTTAATAGCCTATTTCTTATACTATATCTCTATCCTCTGAAATTCTCGAGCCGAAAGATGGATGCATATGCTGTGTTTCATTTTGCTAAATGATATCAATTAAACGGTGTATCAATTCTATAAATTGCATATAGCAATAAATAAATCAGCAAAATTCTTTTCTTTTAGATAGAAGAAATGTTTCTTCTATCTAAAAGAAAAGAATGTACCCTTATATCCAAATCCAATTTGCATCGAGAAAATAAATCCAAATTCCAGATTCCAGCAGTAGATGAATAATTGCAAATTTTTGTGTGTACAAGATTTGAATAACTTCAAAATAACTGACATAATTTTTATTTTTGATTTTTCCTGATCAGAAAAATACATGAAAAAGAAAGGAGGTAGAAAAATTTTTTGATTTATGGTTAAAGAAGAAAAACAAGAAAACAGGGGTTCTGTTGAATTTCAAGTATTCGGTTTCACCAATAAGATACGGAAACTTGCTTCACATTTGGAATTACACAAAAAAGATTTTTCATCGGAAAGAGGTCTACGAAGACTTTTGGGAAAACGTCAACGTTTGCTGGCTTATTTGGCAAAGAAAAATAAAGTACGTTATAAGAAATTAATCAGTCGGTTGGATATTCGGGAGAAGTAATTTAATCGTTGGATTTTATTTTATTTTATTAGTAGTCTTATAGTAGTCTTAGATTTTGCATTTTGATGAGCCTCGTTTTGAGGAATTCATGGAATAATGAATTAAGGAAAAAAGAATAAAAACAAGGATACATAAGATAAAAAAAAGAATAAATAAGATGATATTCGACCTCCCCCTACATATTTTATTTCTTCTCCTATACAAAAACCAACAAGACCCACTCCATTGGTAATTCCATCAATGACACCCTTATCGAAAAAAAGCGTTAGTTCGGCTAATCCTCTTATACCCAAGATAAAGACCTTAGTATAGAAAACATCTATATAACCACGATTATATGACCAACTGTATATCTTTTTTTTTACTTGATCCAAAAAGAGGTTTTTGGGATTCCCTTTTACAAGGGAATTTAGAAAATTCAAATTCTGAAAAAAAGAATAAGAGGATCCATAGAAGATATATGCTATGAATAGACCAAAAATAGCTAAACTTACAGAAGAAATTGCATTAGTGAGAAATTCATATGAATTTATAGAAGAATTAGAACTTTCTTGTAAAAAGTTTCTTGAAGGAGTTAGCCACTTTGATAATATGGATAATTCCGATATTCCATTATTAATTACTCCATTATCAAAATGGATTCCTATGAATCCAATGAACAAAGTAAAAAGAAGTAATATAAGAAGAGGAAATAGCATAGTATTTCCCGTTTCATGAGGATAGACTAAAATGTTTTTAGCTCCAAAAGGAGTCCTAAAGGATCCTATCCTATTTCTCGCATTACTGGGAATTTTGGATATATTTTGCGAAAAAAAAGAAACTCCACTCTTCATTGTTGATAAAACAAAATCCCTATTACCCTCTTTAGATATGCTTTTTCCCCATAAGGATATTGAATACAACGAGCCCTCTTTAGTACTACTGTAATTTTGAAAATGAACACGCAAATACCCATCAAAAGTAAGTAAATATATCCGAAACATATAAAATGCAGTTAATCCTGCAGTAAAAGAGGCTATTATTCCAAAAAAAGGTGAATACAACCAACTATTACTAAGGATTTCATCTTTGGACCAGAAGCAAGCAAGAGGTGGAATACCACAAAGAGAAAGTGTACCCAATAAAAAAGTAGTTCGTGTAATTGGAACGTATTTTTTTAAACCACCCATAAGAACCATATTCTGACTTTTATCTGGTGAATACCCAACAAGAGGCTCCATTGAATGAATAACGGATCCGGATCCCAAGAACAATAAAGCTTTCGAATAAGCATGAGTGATCAAATGGAATAAAGCAGCTTGATAAGAACCTATACCTAGAGCTAACATCATATAACCCAATTGAGACATTGTAGAATAGGCTAAGCTTCTTTTAATATCTCTCTGAGCAAGAGCTAAAGTAGCTCCTAAGAAGAGTGTTATTGCACCTATTAAAGAAATGAAACTCATTATCAAAGGCAGGGATATGAAAAGAGGAAGAAGTCGAGCTAGAAGAAAAATCCCCGCAGCAACCATAGTTGCTGCGTGTATAAGAGCCGAAATGGGAGTGGGCCCTTCCATAGCATCGGGCAACCATATGTGAAGAGGGAATTGTGCAGATTTTGCAACTGCACCAAGAAATAAAAAAAAAGCACACAAAGTAGTAAGTAAAGAATTCATCCCATTATTAGGAATCCAGTTATTAGCTATTTTGAACAAATCCCGAAATTCTAAACTGCCTGTTATCCAAAAAAATCCTAAAATTCCTAATAACAGACCAAAATCCCCTACACGATTAGTTACAAAAGCTTTTTGACAAGCACTCGCTGCAATTGGCCGTGTAAACCAAAAGCCTATCAATAAATAGGAACACATTCCCACAAGTTCCCAAAAAAAATAAATTTGTACCAAATTGGAACTAGTAACCAACCCCAACATAGAAGTATTAAAAAAACTTATATAAACAAAAAATCTCAAATATTCTTCATCGTGAGACATATAATCATCACTATAAATAAGAACCAAGATTCCTACAGTAGTAATTAGTATTAACATAATAGAAGTAAGGGGATCAATGAAGTATCCAAATTCTAAAGAAAAATCATTATTGATGGTCCAAGACCATAGATATTGATAGATAGAACTTCCATTTATTTGTTGAATAGATAGATGAACTGAGAATACCAGAGCTATACTTAAGAGTAAAACACTAGGAAAAGCCCATATGCGACGAAGATTTTTTGTTACTGTCGGAATAAGAAAAAGTCCAAACCCCATTGACATAATAACAGGAAGTGGAAGAAGAGGGATTACCCAGGCATATTGATATGTATGTTCCATAAGAAAAAAATATGTATAGCAATTTTTAGTTGAAATTGAAAGTTCAATTTGTCTATAAAATAAAAAAATTGTTTCCGATTCACCAAACCTATTCTTATCTTTTTCTAAAGGAATTAAAAAAACAAAATAAGAATAAGAAAAAATACTGGAATTCTGAATTTTTCCAAATTTGTCTCATTGAAATATTCCAAAATGCAGAATGGGTTTAATTACTTAAATTCAAAAAGTTAATCAAAGAATTTCGTTATCTAGTTATTAGCTAAAAAAAGCTATTTATTAAAATAAAAAAAGATTGAATCATATAACTTTCTATTCATTTTTGTATTTCTTTCTGGTAAAATGAAATAGCTCTCTTGTTTCCTAACTGATTGATAGAATTCCAAAGAAAACCTCTATTTTTAGGAAATTCTCGAATATTTCTTACTTCATATAAAACGGAAATCCTAATGACTAGAATTATCTAAGTTTTAGAATGTCTTGTTTAAGAGATTAAGTTTTTTTTTACTTTGATTGGAATTCAATGATGGAATACTGTTCTGAACTTAATTAACTATTTGATTGAATTTTAGCTTCTTTTTATTTCCCCTTCTTATATGAGAGCTTATTCCCCATACCGTATATTTATATATGGAGTATATTTTCTATATAAATTGATTTAAATAGAAAACCTTTGTATATAATACATTTTTGTCTATATTCTATATTATTAAAACAAAATCGAAAAAAATATATATAATACGGTAAAAAACTCTTGTCTTATTCACTTTAGACAAAATCAAAATAAAGTAAAAAAAATTATAATTTTAGTATAAATACTAAGAAAAAACAGAAAGAAGGATTAATTTGCGACAATAGATGTCTTTCACATACAACTAGAAAAAAAAGAATCTCCTTTTTGAATGGCAGTTCCAAAAAAACGTACTTCGATGGCAAAAAAACGTATTCGTAAAAATATTTGGAAAAAAAAGACTTATTTTTCCATAGTAAAGTCTTACTCTTTAGCAAAATTAAGATCATTTTCTAGCGGCAACGAGCATCCAAAACCAAAAGGTTTTCTGGGCAACAAACAAACAAATAATCTGGTTTTGGAATAATCTGAATTGACCTATGCCAAACAAATCTGAATTATTTAATATGAATAAATAGCTCGGATTAATTAATGAATGTACTTGATATGTGTATGTGTCGAATTCCTCGGTACAATCTTCTTAGAACTAATCCCTCTGTTATTGTTCTATAGAACAAAAGTTTTTGGTATATTGTGTCTTCAGTATTCTTTTCCTATCAAAGAACTTTTGATAATAGAATCCTCCTATTTTTTTAGGAGGATTCTATTATCAAAAGTACAGTATTCTTGCAATAGGACTTACAACCTCTACTTATCTTTCTTATCTCTTATCCAAAATTCACAAAGTATTTAATGATGAAATTCTAATGTTCCTAAATTCTATGGATTCTCCCAATCTCGACGATTTGGGAGAAAATAACTATTATTCTTTTAAGTGAACTTTTATTTCAAGTTAGCCGCCATGGTGAAATTGGTAGACACGCTGCTCTTAGGAAGCAGTGCTCAAGCATCTCGGTTCGAGTCCGAGTGGCGGCATTCTCGAAAAAGAATACAATAGATTAGAAAATAGATTCAATTCGAAATTTCCAATTTTGTAATGGACCTTCTCCTTATGCTATTCCCAACTTTAGAACATATACTAACTCATATCTCTTTCTCAACTATTTCAATTGTAATTATGATTCATTTGATAACCTTACTAGTTCGTGAACTTAGGGGATTACGTGATTCGTCAGAAAAAGGAATGATAGCTACTTTTTTCTCTATAACAGGATTCTTAGTTTCTCGTTGGGTTTCTTCGGGACATTTTCCGTTAAGTAATTTATATGAGTCATTGATCTTCCTTTCATGGGTTCTGTATATTCTTCATACTATTCCTAAGATACAGAACTCTAAAAATGGTTTAAGCACAATAACTATGCCAAGCACTATTTTCACGCAAGGCTTTGCCACATCAGGTCTTTTAACTGAAATCCATCAATCTACAATACTAGTACCCGCTCTACAATCTCAGTGGTTACTGATGCATGTCAGTATGATGTTACTAAGTTATGCAACTCTTTTGTGCGGATCCTTATTATCCGCCGCTCTTCTAATCATTATATTTCGAAAGAATTTCGATTTCTTTTCTAAAAAGAAAAAAAATGTTTTAAGTAAAACGTTTTTCTTTAGTGAGATTGAATATTTCTATGCAAAAAGAAGTGCTTTAAAAAACACTTTTTTTCCTGCATTTCAAAATTATTACAAATATCAATTAACTGAGCGTTTGGATTCGTGGAGTTATCGTGTCATTAGTCTAGGGTTTACCCTTTTAACCGTAGGCATTCTTTGTGGAGCAGTATGGGCTAATGAGGCATGGGGATCCTATTGGAATTGGGATCCTAAGGAAACTTGGGCTTTTATTACCTGGACCATATTTGCAATTTATTTACATAGTAGAACAAATAAAATTTGGAAGGGTACGAATTCTGCACTTGTAGCTTCGATAGGATTTCTTATAATTTGGATCTGCTATTTTGGTATCAATCTGCTAGGAATAGGTTTACATAGTTATGGTTCATTTACATTAGCATCTAAATGATTACATAACATAAAACCCTTTTTTTTATGAAGGTTTTTTTCCATTTTTGTTTAATTTGAGAACCCCTTGAGCGTCTTTTCATTTCAAAGGGTTCTCAAAAATTCGGGATAGATCTAATTAGACTTTTCGGCTTTTTTCTGAATTTTTTTGGTTTTCAACTATAGGAATATAGAGTGGACTAGTTAAAAAAAGAAAATCCTATTTAGGATAATAATTGGATAAGAGAGCCTCCACCCTATCAACGGATAGCGAGAGAACAAAATCTGGATAAATACCAATTCCTATTACTGGTAAAAAGATACAGATTAAAAGAAAGAGTTCTCGTGGTCCAGAATCCAAAAAATTTTCGTTTGGAATATGAAATAGCTTGTATCCATAGAACATCTGACGTAACATAGATAATAAATAAATAGGAGTTAATATCATTCCAATTGCCATTAGAAAAGTAATTAGCATTTTTGGCATTAACATAAATTTAGGACTAGTAATTAGTCCGAAAAATACTACTAATTCCGCAACAAAACCGCTCATCCCTGGCAAGGCAAGAGAAGCCATTGAAAAGCTACTAAACATGGTAAAAATTTTCGGCATTGGGATAGATATTCCCCCCAATTCTTCGAGATAAACAAGACGCATTCTATCACAAGCCGTCCCCGCCAAGAAAAAAAGTGTAGCACCGATAAATCCATGGGATACTATTTGTAAAATAGCTCCATTTAGTCCAATGTTGGTTATGGAACCAATCCCTATAATTATGAAACCCATGTGGGATACGGAGGAATAGGCTATTCTTTTCTTGAAATTTCTTTGACCAAGAGAAGTTGAAGCTGCATAGATTATTTGCACCGCTCCTATTATTACCAACCAGGGGGAAAATAGATAATGAGCATGAGGTAACAATTCCATATTGATCCGAATCAATCCGTATGCTCCCATCTTTAATAGGATTCCCGCTAAAAGCATACATGTACTATAATGTGCTTCTCCGTGGGTATCCGGTAACCATGTATGTAGAGGTATAATCGGCAATTTAACAGCATAAGCAATAAGGAAGCCAAAATAAAGTAGTATTTCCAATGTTGCAGGGTATGATTGGTTAATCAATCTTTCCAAATCTAATTTTGGTTCGTTGTAACCATATAAGCCCATACCCAGAACTCCGATTAAGAAAAAAATGGAACCACCTGCAGTATACAAAATAAACTTGGTAGCTGAATACAGACGCCTCTTTCCTCCCCATATGGATAAAAGTAAGTAAACAGGAATTAATTCTAACTCCCACATGATAAAAAAAAGTAAAAGGTCTCGTGAAGAAAATAATCCTATTTGACCACTATACATTGCTAGCATCAGGAAATAGAATAATCGTGAATTCCGGGTAACTGGCCAAGCTGCTAAAGTAGCTAAAGTAGTGATAAATCCTGTCAATAAAATAGATGCTAATGAAAGTCCATCGATTCCTAATCTCCAGTGGAAATCGAAAACATCTATCCATTTAGAATCCTCCTTTAATTGGATTAAGGGATCTTCCAATTGGAAATGATAACAGAATGCATAAGTCATTAGAAGGAATTCTAATAAACAAATAGATATAGTATACCACCTAATGATTTTGTTTCCTTTATGAGGTAAAAAGAAAATTAATGAACCCGCAAATATCGGCAAAAGAACAAGTATTGTTAACCAAGGAAAATAACTCATGATAAAGTAATAAAGACAAGATACGTTTTGACCAGAAAAGCCCATGCTCGATTGTTTCGAGCACAGGCTTCTTCGGTAAAGAGGAATCTGACGATTCAAGTGGAGTTTTTGTAACGTATCAATAAGATAGAGCCATGCTGCGAGTTGTTTCAGGCCCTAAATAAACGCGGACACTTAAAAAATCTGTTGGGCAGGCGGATTCGCATCTCTTACAACCCACACAATCCTCGGTTCTCGGCGCGGAAGCAATTTGCTTGGCTTTACATCCATCCCAAGGTATCATTTCTAACACATCTGTTGGACAAGCTCGTACACATTGAGTGCATCCTATACATGTATCATAAATTTTTACAGAATGTGACATTGGATCTATAAATTTTTCTTTTCAACATAAAATTTTTCGATCTGGTAAAAAGAAAATTAGTACTATATAAGTTAGATGTATTGTAGACACCAGACGAAACAATGGTTTATACAAACTTTAACAAAGAATTCTTAATCTGTTTGTGAGAAAGCATGAAAAGAGCCAAGAGACTTGAATTTAAGGCTTCAACAGTCATAATTATACGAATTCTACATACTAATTCCAATTAGTCAATTTATTGGCTATCATCTTTTCAGTAGAAATTATTGCAATATTCAAATTGCAATATCAATGAATTGAAAAAATGCAATATTCAATAAGAAAAAAAGAATAGTCTGAAATAACCTACTCCAAAAAGGATATTCTCAAATAATAATCGATTTCTATTCATCTTAATGTTGCATATTATTATATATGCACCTTTGTTTAAAGGATTCTATGTCTAATTATTCAAAAAATTAGATTGATTGATACGAGTGGATTTCCTGTTACGATGGATGGAAGAAAGAATGGATAGTCCAATAGCTGCTTCAGCAGCCGCGAGGGCTATAACAAAAATTGTGAAAATGTCTCCTTTTAATTGGCGACTATCAAATAGATCAGAAAATGTTACGAGATTTAGATTAATCGAATTCAGTATAAGTTCAAGACATATTAGAGCTCTAACCATGTTTCGGCTTGTGATCAATCCATAGATACCAATCGAAAATAAATAGACACTCAAAAAAAGTACATGCTCAAACATCATTAACTAACTCCTTATCAATCTCGATTCATTTCAATATGAGGACAAGAATTGAACCGATTCATTTAATTAGAAAAGAACAATTACGCAACAAAAGAAAAAGAAGGTATTTGTTGTGTTGGCAGTAGATGGGTTTTACTAAATCCAAATTCTGATTCTTTAGTTATTTATTTTACATTTGAAATTCTAAGAATTTTGATTCATTCTAAGTATTTCTTATTGGCGAGCCATAGTAATTGCACCTATTAAGGAAACTAGAAGAATTAGGGAAATGAGTTCAAACGGAAGATAAAAATCGGTTGCTAAATGAATCCCAATTTGTTGAACGTTATTTATGATACCCTGTTCTACTATTTGGTTTGATCTTGTAGTCCAAAGAATTCCATACCATGACGTATCTGGGATAGTAGTCATTAGTGAAAAAGGAATAGTTATACAAACGAGTAAAGTAAACCCATCTCCAATAGTTGAATAATTCGTATCTTTAGACCATTCTGAGCCGTTTGCAAACATTACAGCAAATAGGATCAAGACATTTATGGCTCCCACATAAATAAGAAGTTGTGCAACAGCTACAAAGTAGGAATTCAATAAAAAATAGAATAAGGATATACAAACAAGAACTAATCCCAGCGAAAAGGCAGAATAAATTGGGTTGGTAAGTAATACTACTCCTAGACCCCCTAGTAGAAGAACAAATACCCCAAATAGCACAAGAATCTCATGTATTGGTCCAGGTAAATCCATTATGGATAAGAAAAAGTTAATAGTATAAAATTTTTCATGAACTGACTAAAACTAAACGATTCAAGGAAGGAAAAAGAGATTAGGATATTTTTTTGTATATTGTATACTAAGTTGTATAGTTAGAAATTACATCATGAAAATCTACTCTCATTTTAAATCCGGAATAATTTGCAATAAGCAGTAGTTATTATTTTTTCTTTATAGTTAGTAAAAACTATTCGATTAAAAAAACCTAGTACCTAGTAATCAGTAATCGTTCTTAAATTCCAAGATTTTTCTCCCTCTATTTTACTTCGAGGCGAATTCCTAATTGTTTGAATTGTGTAATCTCCCATTATGGAGATTGGTAACCTACTCAAAGCAATTTGATTGTAATTTAATTCATGACGATCATAAGTAGAAAGTTCATATTCTTCAGTCATTGATAAACAGCTTGTCGGACAGTATTCAACACAGTTACCACAAAATATACAAACTCCGAAATCAATACTATAATTAAGCAATTGTTTCCTTTTAACATCCTTTTCGAATCTCCAATCCACAAGGGGTAGATCTATCGGACATACGCGAACACATACTTCACAAGCAATACATTTATCAAATTCAAAGTGTATTCGCCCCCGGAAACGCTCGGATGTAAGTGATTTTTCATAAGGGTAGTGAATTGTTATAGGTAAACGATTTGTGTGGGATAAGGTAATTATGAAACTTTGACCAATGTATCTTGCGGCGCGTATTGTTTGTTGACCATAACTAATCAACCCAGTTATCATAGGGAACATATTTTAAATATCGATGAAAAAGGTATGTTTCTTTCTCTTGTTTGAAAGAACTTTTGTGTTGAAGATATTCTTACTGTTATTGTATTATCTTATTTATATTTATAGTGAAACTAGTTGAGAAGAAGTTGTTAATAAGAGATTGCCCAGAGAAATAGGTAAAAGAAATTTCCATCCAAGATTTAATAACTGATCCATTCTCATTCTGGGTAAAGTCCATCTTATTGTGATAGAAATGAAGAGAAAAAAATAAGCTTTAGTTAATGTAATAAGGATACCCATTATCATTTCCAAAATTCCAACCATTTTATTCATTTGGAAAAACCCAAAAAGGGGTATATAGGGGATAGAAAAATTCCACCCGCCTAAGTAAAGAATAGTTACAAATAAAGAGGAAACTAATAAATTTAGGTAAGAAGCAAGATAAAATAAACCATATTTAATACCGGAATATTCGGTTTGATAACCCGCTACTAATTCTTCTTCCGCTTCTGGTAAATCAAAGGGTAATCTTTCACATTCTGCCAACGAAGAAATTAGAAAAACTAGAAAGCCTATAGGCTGACGCCAAAGATTCCATCCAAAAAGACCATATTTTGACTGTGCTTCAACTATATCAACTGTACTTGAACTGTTAGATAATCATAGTCGATGATAACATCACAGTTCCCACCGCTATTTCAAAACCGTACATGAAACCTTAGCTTCATACGGCTCCTCTATGATCAGAAAAAGGAAAGGATTGTTCCATTTTGGTATTATCCCCTGTGCGTAGATAGAGTTAGGTAAGATAAAATTGATTGGAAAGCCCTAAATTAGACCAAAGCAATTCCGTCTGCTCGAATAATAAAAAAGCGCTTCCGAATTGATCTCCCCCTTTATGTAATAAAATGAAAATTTTTCTTTGTTCAGTAATAACTTATTATTGGAATAAAACACTCGTTATAGCAATTAATAAATGGAAAGAATTGGGCATTAGTTCATGAGAAATTTTGTATGAATATGGATAAAGGAAGGAAAGAATAAATAAGGATTCTTTTTTTATTGCATTCCATATCTTTTCTCCTATTCTTCTTTCCCTGGGAAGGGAATACTTAAAAAGAAAAAAGGAATAAAGGGTTAATTCGTTCTTGATAGCCATTTCTTTAACAAGTGAATGGGAACATACTCTGGATCGGAATCCGAAGAAAGTACTACTTGATCATTTCCACTAATTTCAAGTCCTTATTATGATTCCTTTTAGAAGAAAAAATGTCTAATGATTTGATTCTCTCATTACTAATCCTTTATGTACTTTAGTGTTCCTAATCCCTCACTAACTTTTGATGGATTCCCTTATGGTTATAAGTTTTAGTAATAACTAAAAATAAATATTCAAGTAATGGAATTCCATACCGCGAATCCTTTATTCTTGCCCGCTTCAAGATATGATGACTAATCAAACAATCTCAACCTTGGGGTAAAGAGTTTACACTGCTTATGTTTAGTTCAACTTTTTTCTTGTACGTAGGAAATGAGATTTTTTCTTTTTACTGCAAATTAATAAGCAGTTTTGTTTCACTCATATAGCTATCTAGTTTAACTTATCAACCTGAATGCAGAATAAGAAAAGCAACATTAAGTATTCAATATATTTTCTAGGAAAAAGCTCCTATTTTAACGAATCGCACGTAGAGATATTGCTAGCACACAAAAAGTTAATGGTATTTCATAACTAATAGATTGAGCAGCTGCTCGTAAAGCGCCTGAAAAAGAATATTTATTATTTGAGCTATATCCTGCCATAAGAAGACCAATAGGAGCAACACTTGAAATGGCAATCCATAAAAAAATCCCAATACTAAGATCAGCTAAAACAAAACGATATCCAAAAGGGATAACTAAAAAACTTAATAAAACGGATATGACTGCTATAGAGGGTCCAATGCTAAATAAAGGAATATTTCCTCGGGACGGGAGGATATCCTCTTTAAAAAGTAGCTTAGTTCCATCTGCTACAGCTTGAAGCAGTCCCAGGGGGCCAGCATATTCAGGACCAATACGTTGTTGTATCGACGCGGATACTTCTCTTTCTAACCACACAATTACGAGTACTTGTATTGTGATTCCCACTAGGAGGGTCAAAATGGGTAGAATCCATATCATTCCATAGACTTCTTTTAATAATTCTGATTTTGAAAAACAATTGATAGTTTCTACCTCTACCCTATCTATTACCATTTCAACGATCAACTTCCCCCATAATGATATCTATACTACCTAATATCGTCATGATATCAGCCAATTTCATTTTTTTAACTAACTGAGGAAGAATTTGCAAATTAATAAAACCGGGTGGACGAATTTTCCATCTCCAGGGGAAAAGGCTATCATCTCCTACCAGATAAATTCCTAATTCACCTTTTGGCGCTTCTACTCTTACATAAAGCTCTTGCTTTGATAATTCAAAATTGGGCGAAGGTTTTTTACCAAGAAATCGATATTCAAAATCATTCCATTCGGAATTCTTTGCTTTCTTAAAACGTCGGGCTTCTAAATTCTCATAAGGGCCTCCAGGAATTTTGCGTATAGCCTGTTGAATAATTTTTACGGATTCCCCCATTTCACCGATTCGTACTAAATAGCGAGCTAAGGAATCTCCTTCTTTTTGCCATTGGACTTTCCAAGCGAATTGATTGTAAGACTCATAAATATCAATTTTACGAAGATCCCATTGTATTCCAGAAGCTCGTAACATCGGTCCTGATAAGCCCCAATTTACAGCTTCTTCTCCGCTAATAAAACCAACTCCTTCAACTCGTTCTAAAAAAATAGGGTTCCGCGTAATAAGTTGTTGATATTCAACAACTCCTCGTAGAAAATAATCACAGAAATCTAAACATTTATCCATCCATCCATAAGGTAGATCGGCAGCTACTCCTCCGATGCGAAAGTAATTGTGCATCATTCGCATACCTGTAGCAGCTTCAAATAGATCATATATCAATTCTCTCTCTCTAAAAATGTAGAAAAAAGGGGTCTGTGCTCCGAGATCTGCCATAAAAGGTCCAAGCCATAACAAGTGAGAAGCTATACGGCTCAATTCTAACATAATTACTCTAATATAACTGGCTCTTTGGGGTATTTGAATATTCTCCAAGAATTCTGGTGCATTCACCGTTATTGCTTCTGTAAACATAGTAGCTAAATAATCCCACCGTGTTACATAAGGCAAGTATTGTATAATAGTTCTGTTTTCCGCGATTTTTTCCATTCCTCTGTGTAAATAGCCTAATATGGGTTCACAATCAATAACATCTTCACCATCGAGAGTAACGATCAGTCGAAGAACACCGTGCATTGATGGGTGGTGAGGACCCATATTGACTATCATAAGATCTTTTCTTGTTCTTGTAAGTGGTAGACTCATTATTCTTTTTTCCTTAATTCATTATTCCATGAATTCCTCAAAACGAGGCTCATCAAAATGCAAAATCTAAGACTACTATAAGACTACTAATAAAATAAAATAAAATCCAACGATTAAATTACTTCTCCCGAATATCCAACCGACTGATTAATTTCTTATAACGTACTTTATTTTTCTTTGCCAAATAAGCCAGCAAACGTTGACGTTTTCCCAAAAGTCTTCGTAGACCTCTTTCCGATGAAAAATCTTTTTTGTGTAATTCCAAATGTGAAGCAAGTTTCCGTATCTTATTGGTGAAACCGAATACTTGAAATTCAACAGAACCCCTGTTTTCTTGTTTTTCTTCTTTAACCATAAATCAAAAAATTTTTCTACCTCCTTTCTTTTTCATGTATTTTTCTGATCAGGAAAAATCAAAAATAAAAATTATGTCAGTTATTTTGAAGTTATTCAAATCTTGTACACACAAAAATTTGCAATTATTCATCTACTGCTGGAATCTGGAATTTGGATTTATTTTCTCGATGCAAATTGGATTTGGATATAAGGGTACATTCTTTTCTTTTAGATAGAAGAAACATTTCTTCTATCTAAAAGAAAAGAATTTTGCTGATTTATTTATTGCTATATGCAATTTATAGAATTGATACACCGTTTAATTGATATCATTTAGCAAAATGAAACACAGCATATGCATCCATCTTTCGGCTCGAGAATTTCAGAGGATAGAGATATAGTATAAGAAATAGGCTATTAAGTAACTCTAAATGAATTGTGGATACATCTGTATCCTTAACATACTGAAACGACTGCCATTATTCGTATCAAACCAATAGCGATTCATAAAAGCTAAATCTTGTGTGGGCCAATAATGAATTTTTTGGCATATGTATTAAGACGCTTGGTCTGATTTCGAAATTGTCCAGAGTTTTTTATGTTGTTTTCATTGCAAAATGATGGATCTCCTTCCGTAACTTTCCAATTACGAGTACGAGAATTGAAAGACATGAAAATTGTCAATTCTCTACGGCGTCTAGGAGATAGACAGAATATTTTCTGGAACAAGAAAATC